AATTTCACCCTTTTAGATACTATTTCAGACCCATTGCCGATACTGAGTAGTAGTCAAAAATTTGTATCCATTTTTCATGATATGATGCATGGATCAGATATATCACGGCCAATTCCTCAGAAGATTCTTCCACAATGGACTCTGATAAGTGAGATTTCGAGTCAATGTTTACAGAATCTTCTTCTGTCCGAAGAAATGATTCGTCGAAATAATGAGTCACCCGTTCCATTGATATGGGCACATCTGAGATCAACAAATGCTCGGGAGTTCCTCTATTCCATCTTTTTCCTTCTTCTTGTTGCTGGATATCTCGTTCGTATACATCTTCTCTTTGTTTCCCGAGCCTCTAGTGAGTTACAGACAGAGTTAGAAAAGATCAAATCTTTGATGATTCCATCATGTATGATGGAATTTCGAAAACTTCTGGATAGGTATCCTACATCTGAACTGAATCCTTTCTGGTTAAAGAATCTCTTTCTAGTTGTTCTGGAACAATTAGGAGATTCTCTGGAAGAAATACGGGGTTCTGCTTCTGGTGGCAACATGCTATTGGGTGGTGGTCCCGCTTATGGGGTCAAATCAATACGTTCTAAGAAGAAATATTGGAAGATCAATCTCATCGATCTTGTAAGTATCATACCAAATCCCATCAATCGAATCATTTTTTCGAGAAATACGAGACATCTAAGTCGTACAAGTAAAGAGATCTATTCATTGATAAGAAAAAGAAAAAACGTGAATGGTGATTGGATTGATGATAAAATAGAATTCTGGATCGCGAACAGTGATTCGATTGATGATGAAGAAAGAGAATTCTTGGTTCAGTTCTCCACCTTAACGACAGAAAAAAGGATTGATCAAATTCTATTGAGTCTGACTCATAGTGATCATTTATCAAAGAATGACTCTGGTTATCAAATGATTGAACAACCGGGATCAATTTCCTTACGATACTTAGTTGACATTCATCAAAAGGATCTAATGAATTATGAGTTCAATAGATCCTGTTTAGCAGAAAGACGGATATTCCTTGCTCATTATCATACAATCACTTATTCACAAACCTTGTGTGGGGCTAATCTTTTTCATTCCCCATCTCCTCATGGAAAACCCTTTTCGCTCCGCTTAGCCCTATCCCCTTCTAGAGGTATTTTAGTGATAGGTTCTATAGGAACTGGACGATCCTGTTTGGTCAAATACCTAGCGACAAACTCCTATGTTCCTTTCATTACGGTATTTCCGAACAAGTTCCTGGATGACAAGCCTAAAGGTTATCCTATTGATGATATCGATATTGATGATAGTGACGATATTGATGATAGTAATGATAGTAATGATGACCTTGATATTGATACGGAGCTGCTAACTATGACGAATGTGCTAACTATGTATATGACGACGAAAATAGACCGATTTGATATCACCCTTCAATTCGAATTAGCAAAAGCAATGTCTCCTTGCATAATATGGATTCCAAACATTCATGATCTGCATGTGAATGAGTCGAATTACTTATCCCTCGATCTATTAGAGAACTATCTCTCCAGGGATTGTGAAAGATGTTCCACTGGAAAGATTCTTGTTATTGCTTCGACTCATATTCCCCAAAAAGTGGATCCCGCTCTAATAGCTCCAAATAAATTCAATACATGCATTAAGATACGAAGGCTTCTTCTTCCACAACAACGAAAGCACTTTTTCATTCTTTCATATACTAGAGGATTTCACTTGGAAAAGAAGATGTTCCATACTAACGGATTCGGGTCCATAACCATGGGTTCCAATGCGCGAGATCTTGTAGCACTTATCAATGAGGCCCTATCAATTAGTATTACACAGAAGAAATCCATTATAGAAACTAATACAATTAGATCAGCTCTTCATAGAAAAACTTGGGATTTTCGATCCCAGATAAGATCGGTTCAGGATCATGGGATCCTTTTCTATCAGATAGGAAGGGCTGTTACACAAAATGTACTTCTAAGTAATTGCCCCATAGATCCTATATCTATCTATATGAAGAAGAAATCATGTAAGGGAGGGGATTCTTATTTGTACAAATGGTACTTCGAACTTGGAACGAGCATGAAGAAATTAACGATACTTCTTTATCTTTTGAGTTGTTCTGCCGGATCGGTCGCTCAAGATCTTTGGTCTTCATCCAGACACGATGAAAAAAATTGGATCACTTCTTATGGATTCGTCGAGAACGATTCTGATCTAGTTCATGGCCTATTACTATTATTACTATTAGAAGTAGAAGGCGCTCTGGCTCTGGCGGGATCCTCACGGACAGAAAAATCTTGCAGTCAGTTTGATAATAATCGAGTGACATTACTTCTTCGGTCCGAACCAAGGAATCAGTTAGATATGATGCAAAATGGATCTTGTTCTATCGTTGATCAGAGATTTCTATATGAAAAATACGAATCGGAGTTTGAAGAAGGGGAAGGGGCCCTCGATCCGCAACAGATAGAGGAGGATTTATTCAATCACATAG